TCGCTGCTTGCTGCTTGAAACTGTCCTTGAATCCCGACATGGGCGAGTAGGGATTCAACCTAAGGCTAGTTCGAAGTCCGAAGAATCCGGTAACCGTGTTGATGTCGGTTGGCCAAGGAGGAAAAATGCTTTTATGCAACTAACAACTATCCGTCCGCTGGTCGGTATTGAATGCCCAGATGGTGACTGCCTCCCCGCCACAACTGAGAATTAGATCGGGGATTGTCGGCGAGAAGGAAAGATTTGAGGCTTTCATGCCTGGAATCGAGTCCTCAACAGCAGATATTGAAATGATCGGATCCCCACTTCCATCTTTTCTGATCCGGGTGGATGGTCGGTGAATCCCGTCCCGAGGTATGAATCAATGGGTTGGAAGGAAACCCAATGCTTTTATGCCGACAGCTTCCCGTCTCGAGGAATCGATCAACGGGGCTTCACTGAGAAGCAAGGAAGTCCGGCTGGTGAGAACCTTTTCCCGTTCGCTTGCCTCGGGAAATGGTGTCTGTCTCAGCCCCTCACTCTCACCCACTGGCTTCTGACTCCCGTTTATAAGCGGGGATTGAGACTCTTATGGAATGATGGATTGATCGTATCTCACGTCGAATCGAAGTATGAAAGCTAATCCGATGCATTGTCCGCCTATACCCTACTCCTCTTTGCCACCTACCCCTGCCCTCACCACTTCTTTCTCAGGAGAGTCAGAGGAAAGAATGGGCGAAGTCGAAGTCCGAATGAATTGAAAATAAATACATAAATAGTCCCACCATCCATATTCTAATGAATAGCCCATTCTTCGAGCTCTATCCCCTCGGGAACGAGAGTCGGGGAAACAAACGGGCGAGGGAATGATCAGGATTGAGAGGCTGCACTTCAAAGGTATGGCTATCTATCCATCTCTCTATGGAGTCGACTCACTGGAAAAGGGAGGGCGCCGTACGAGTTCAATCCCGCCTTGTTATCTCGGACATTTCTCTATTTATGGTAGGGGATGGCAATACCCTTCTCTCGTTCCCCTCTGCCTGATTGGAGTCGAGCGCATTCCTTAGAAGTCATTTGATTTGGATAGGAACTTCGAATTTGGCATTTACTTTACGAGACGAGCCCACAATTCTATGATCAACTCAACGAGACTGCCTAGGTGGTACAAGCTTTGGGACATCAATGGGACATCTTCTACTCCGAGCTCACTCGTAAGTCAGAGTCCTTAATTGTTTGAGCATCTAGAACATAGGAAGAAGAGGTTTCGTACTTATTAATTATAAGAGATTTGCGAACCGAACTCAGGTCTACCTGTAAAAACCAGCCCCTGAGCGAACGCCAACAACTGAAATCGGAGAAAACCACTTCACTATCGGATAAAACACCTGGCACAAAACCATCAACAACCAAAGGGGCCAACGTTGCGAGCCAGCCTCCTTCTCATTCTCACTGGCCGAGCTCAACCAGTTCCGATCGACTACTTGGTTTGGTATTTTCTAGCCTATACTATTAGATACCCAAAGACAGCTTCGAGACCCAACCACCACCCACCTTTAGAGGGCTTATGCCAATTGGTCACTTTAGAACTTCTCGCTTCTTCACTTCCTGGCGGAGAACTCAATCGGTTTGGTCAAGTCCCAAGCAGAAGTTAGCGAGAACAATGTGCGGTGACTCAATGCAGCTTAGTCTTTATCTGCGGACAACTCACTTAAGCCACAGTCAGTTCAAGCACAAGTGGAATCCGTTTTTTTGAGCTTCATTCAAATGCCTACGGTTATTGAAGAGAATTTGCTAGCGGTGGGAGGTCCATCCCCAGACGATAGAAAGCAAAGCTCAGGGGATTGTATGTAATGGAAAGCTCACACTCGCAGATGCCTCATCGGATCGGTCTCAACACCTTTCCATGGTAGTACGGAAATTGTAGTCATTCTGCACCATCGGCCGCAGACAATGGTTTTAGCACCCGTTCTACTCGCCCTTTCCGTCTCTCTCAAAAAATCTATCTGTACATGATGGGAATGCTCATGTAGTCTCCAAGAATGTCATCTAAAGCGGATCATTATTCTATTCGGAGACAGAAGACACTGAATCTTATCCTCCCCACTTTCTTATCCTTTTGTTGCCCTCCTTTCGGGAGCCGGCCTGGCTCTTTAATCGGAGACGTCACTTATACACCTTCGGAGACGGGATTCCCTTATACACCTCCCATTTCCGTTTCTGCGCCTGTTTCTTCGACCAGTTGTATCTTAATCTTAGGATGCTTCAGATGGGGATGATGTGGTGGATTCGCATATTGCTGCTTCGGATAGATTAGACTACCTGTATCTGAAAAATATGCTCTCCGATCTTGACTGCACTGATAGAACTGCTGCCTGCATCTCCTACTTGAACTTATAGATCAACACTCACTTTGATCGCCTCTCTGGAAAAAAAGACTACCTTACTTCGATCTTAGTCTGGTCAAAGGACTGAAGCCTTCTGTTAGAAGCTCTTCCCCATTACGGGTATTGAAACCATCAATCTCTACCCTTTTTCCTCTGTTACCAGTGCTGCTGACTCCTTACCTCGGTCCGGACCTGGTGGGGCACTATACCTGATTCGAAACTATTCATTCAAAGCAATTAGCTCGTCGCCTGGCTTTGGAAGCTAACAACAAGACACGCCAGCTCTTTGCTTTTCTGCCTTACGCTAGCGCTATGCCGTTAAGTGTAATTGAACTAGAGGGGACCTGATGTGATTGCTTTCTTGCTTGCATTGCAGGCTTAGCAGCCTGGAGGAAATGCGCACTCCTCCTTTTGAGATATGAGAAATGCTCATGTATAGCGCTACAAACCGCTTCGAAATACCAATCTTGTTCTGGAATATCCATAGTTCGAATCTTTTCACGGAGAGCTCTTTCCGGGGAAACATATGCATTCTTTTTTTTTAATTATTAATTACTACTACGAAGAAGAAGGAGAAACATGTTCTTATTACGAGTAGTGCTACGACGGGACTTAAGAAGAAGTGCTACGACGGGTAGTTCGCAGATGAGCTAATTGTTCTATCTTACTTGGTGTGGCTTACGCCATTCATTAGCGGGATGTTTCTCTCTCTACCTAAGCAATTAGCGGAATCCATACTACTTGGCCTCAAAAAGACCATTAAACGACCAGAGACCTGACTGACTTAACGGAACTCGGAGAAGCAGGTAGCTACTCATAGGCTAGCTCTGTTCGTACGCCCAGCCTGGTCAAAGGTGATGTAACCTGAAGCCCGGCTTTCATTCGTTTCAAAAAGTGTTGTTGGTGCACGCCCAACTAACCCTTACTTGTCAGTAGCTTGTCTGTCTACTTGAAGTTCGTGGAGTAAGAAAGACTACGTCGTCGGCCATGGAAAACCCACCAAATATACCTCAACTTTATATACTTCATAAGCTATTATGGCGTACCTCGCAACTGTTTTTAAACTTGAAGTTCGGTATTGTCGGTTTCATCGTTTCAACTGCCTGGCTTTCAGTTCCTTCTGCACGCCCCTCGTACCAGGATAGGATGTATATTCTATGGTTGATCCAATAGGGAGCCTAATTCATAAACAGCTATATGGTAGCGTTCAGGCATAAAGCCCTATTAAAAAAAAGAGGTTCACTCTAAAGGGGCATACATAGAAGGTTTCTCAATCCAATAGGGCAGGGGAATAGGAAATCCAAATCCGATCTTTTATATAAAAAAAATAGTGTCTCCGCAGCGACCAGACAAGAAGATAGATAAAACCTCGCATCGCAACAAGAGTTGCTCCCTCGCCCGAACGTAGCCGAAAACCGTCCAAAGTCAAGAGATAGATAGGTAGGCGGCTGGAAGCAAGCGATTAGGTTTCTCGGTAAAAAGGGTATAAATCTTATAGTCAGTCTAAAAAGACGCAGCTGATGAGGTATACTATGGCCAGAGAGGAGAGCCCTCGGCGACTGAGAGGAGACACCAACAACCGTTCCAGAGGGGAGGCGATCATAGTCAGTTGAGACTGTGCCAAAAGTATAAGTTACAGTAGTTGGGACAGAAGTGGAAGGTACGGATGAAGCCGAATTCTTTTCCGATGAAGAGTGATCCGGGAAAAGGGCTGTTGTCCCACCCTATTTCGTAATAAGTAAGTATGATTCGAATCCTGTAGCTGAGTCCACTAGCCCTAGCCCACAGTTTTTCTTTCGTAAACTTCGGGCAAAATAAAATGGTTTTCGGACCGCCCAAAGGGAAGAGTGCTTTGAGAGACCTAAAGTTACTGTGGGTATGAGGGGAGAGACGTAAGTTCCTTATGTCCAATATAGTGGAAACAACCCTGCTAATGCTGCTGAAGCATCTGCGACTGGGACTCGGATGTGGATGCGAATTCTCACTCTGTTTCGGACGATCGGACTATCAAGCGTGGAACCTTATCTGGATGGTGGATCTACGATGGCGACGAATCATACTTTGAAGACGAAGGCGAGAGAAAGCAGGAGCGTGGGGGAAGCGGGGGACTGAGGTCGACTCCGATCGAGAGGAAGTGTGACCATTGACTGTGAAAAAGGCAAAGAGTCTTTCGCGTGGAAAGGCAGATTTAGAAAGGAAGGGGACCGGAGAAAGCCCATGGAAAGGAGGGAAGCGTCGCCCCAAGCCCTATTTTCCAGCAATGACCGGTCAAGGTCAATCAAAGCGGGGATAGAAAGATGATTCTCAGCATAGAAGTTAACAAGTCTGATCACCATCTATAGAAAGAAGGTAGCTTGCAAGGGCATGGAAGGCGACTGTTGCGACCGCGCCCCGTATTCACCGTGATCCGTAGCCCAACCGGCGACTGGGGCTATCGTCCAGACAAAGGATGAGGGTTGAGTCTCGTGTTTAGCTCTTTTGAAGTGAGGAGAACTGGTACCATTGTCCGCTGCTCAACGTGGGTTATAAACGCTAAATGAGAGCTTGTGGCTCGTTTCCTTACTTTTTTCTGGATGAGGATTCAATCAATCTCTGATGGTAGTGAGCTTCTAGTCGCTGCTTCCTGACTCGTCCCGTCTTGCTCACTCCCGAACTACCGTCCTCATCCTTAGAAAGGGTTTTGTCCATCCTTTTCTTTTGAAGATTTTACTTTGCTTTGAGAAGTTTCCTTACTTAGAAACTAAACGAAGAGGACTAATTACTTACTTGCCGAGCTTACCGAGTAAGGAGCACACCGAGCAAGAGAGATAGACAGTTAGTGTGTGATAGACGGGAGCCCGGTTCTGCGGAAGCCCCCTGGTTTGAAGCCCGGAAGCACTGAGCAACCGAGCTAGGTTCCCAAGGGGAAGGCTTTAGACAGTTAGACAGAAAGTTTGTCAGGGGCGGTAGTGCCACTGAGCGACGGAAGCAAACAAAGAAAGAATAAAGCTAGGGAACACTCCAGATTTAGGCCTCCTTAAGGGCTTCTAAGGCTTAGTAAGTAGGCAGGTTCAACCCTTTCCAGTATGGTCAAACCACCTCATCTTTCAGAGAAAGGAGCTAACTCGTCTTGCTTGAAAGAAGACATGCCTCGACTTGCCCCATTGATTGAGGGACAAAGGTGAGTTTGCATCTCGCTGTTAGCGTTCTGATCGATTGCCTCACTTACTAGCAGGCAGTCTTGAATCAATTCCTATCCTCGATAGTTGAACCAACTCTCACTTCAACTGAATAGTCAGGCCCAGTTCGAGATTGAATCATTTCCTGTGATTCAAAAGAAGGAAGCAGACCAAAGCCCTCGCATAGTGAAAGTTGCCCAAATGTGGACGTACCCAGGATTCCATTCCCAAGAAGGCCGAATAGACTGAGATTAGTCCTTCTCCCCTGCCAAGGGTTAAAAGGCGGAGAACCATTAGGAATTTCATTCCATTCCCTTCCTCCGACGCCTAGAAGACAAAGAACGGGGAAAGTCAAGCCTTCCTTCCTTCCATCAATTCCTTCCCAGAAGAGGACGCTGTGAACAAAATGGGATTGATAGCATAGAAGGAGCTGCAATTGAATCAAATAGGTTCTTTGCAAGTGAAGAAGAAAGAATAAGTTGTGATAGAATAAGTTCTTACAGAATAGCTAACTGTTCAATTAGGAGCTCTTGAATAAGCGGTCTTAGAGTGATCGTAGCAGCTGCTTGGCTCTTTCCTGTTCTTTTTGCCTTTCTACCCCTCCGTCTAACCTATTGGCAGCCCACTCCGGTCGGAGCTCTACCTACAAGAACGAGAGGCGAGTAGAGGAACTCGGCGCTTTGAGAAGAACGACTCAACGGGGCGGGTTCTGCTTTGTTGGCTGGTACTGGTAGGGAGTAGGCTTTGAAAAGCAAAGCAAGTAGGCGGCACTCCGTTCCGTCGGGTAGGCCGGGGGCAGTCAGCTGCGTTTCGTGCCTTACTGCACTTCTCTACCGAACAGTATTTTCGATTTTGAACCGGGAACCGGTGTTCCGGGGCCAGGCCCTGCAGGGAGATGCGTTCCGTCGCTGGTGTGCAATAAGCTCTGTACGAGTCTTGTCGCCCGTGTCCTCGAGTCGTGTAGCTAGCACTTAGGTAGTCCCTACGAGTCGTGTGGAGGAGGGATATTTGTACGAGTGGTATTCGTGTAGGGAAGGCTTTCTTCTATCCCCCTGTATCGAACTGGGGGCATCTTCCCTGGTAACGCCTGTAGGCTGTGAGGGGTCTGCTCAAGCAACTGATAAGGGACTCGAAATGGAGAGTCTCGAGCCCTTAAGTCTTTGAGTCGGGGCGTGTCTCACTGAGGGTCGCCCCGGTTCTTGTAGCCCTGAGGTATTCCCCAAGCGAGTGCAGTTGTAGAAACGAGCTCAGACGACTGAAGTTTACGAAAGGAGTCACTAAAGCCGACTGCAGTCTACGGAAGTGTTCTAAGGAATGCAATTGTAGAAAGGAGTAACTAAAGCTTCGTGTCGCACTGAGGAGGTTAGGTAGTCTCCACGCTTGGTGTAGCACTGTGGTGAGGTATTCCCCAAGCGGGTTTTTGTTATGGAAGTCGTGTATGTTTCTATCGCTCTGCTTTGAGTGCAGCGGTTGTGTTATCTCTCCCTCTGCTGTGCTGGCAGTGGTGGAATCCCTCTTCCCCTGCTTCTCGCTTGGCTCGTTCGGTCGGTGCTGGTCATTCTTGTATGTTTCTCTTTCCGAGGGTCAGTCGTTCCCTTGTGTAAAGTGAGGAACGGTAGGATAGGGGAGTTGATTCGCTTTTGGAAGGAGGAAACTACGTTGGAGGTGAGGTTTTTGGCTCGCAATAAAGCTAGGGTCCTGATCGAGCAACTAGTAGTCCTATCTATCTACCTCTCCAGACACAATATCTTGAGTACCTATGATGGTGACCACATCTGCTGGCATGTGATGTTTGGACATAGAATCGAGTCCTTGTGAATGGGCAGAGCCAGGTGCTCTTATTTTACGACGGTAGGGACGATTGCTTCCATTACTGACCAGAAAGACACCAAATTCTCCTTTAGGTGCTTCAACTGCGGTATAGGTAGAAGGAGCTGGTACGGAAAAACCTTCTGTATAAGGTTCGAAATGGTGAATTG